AGAAATAAAATGACTACTATTTTAGGTATTCACTTAATTTTGTTAGGTCTAGGGGCTTTTCTACTAGTATTTAAGGCTTTTTATTTTGGGGGTATATATGATACCTGGGCTCCAGGAGGGGGAGATGTAAGAAAAATTACTAACTTAACCCTTAGTCCAAGTATTCTATTTGGTTATTTATTAAAATCTCCTTTTGGGGGAGAAGGGTGGATTGTTAGTGTGGACGATTTGGAAGACATAATTGGAGGGCATGTATGGTTGGGTTCCATTTGTATACTTGGTGGAATCTGGCATATCTTAACCAAACCCTTTGCATGGGCTCGGCGTGCACTAGTCTGGTCTGGAGAAGCTTACTTGTCTTATAGTTTAGCTGCTTTATCCGTTTTTGGTTTTATAGCTTGTTGCTTTGTCTGGTTCAATAATACTGCTTATCCTAGTGAGTTTTATGGTCCCACTGGACCGGAAGCTTCTCAAGCTCAAGCATTTACTTTTCTAGTTAGAGACCAACGTCTTGGAGCTAATGTAGGATCCGCTCAAGGACCTACCGGTTTAGGTAAATATCTAATGCGTTCTCCGACCGGAGAAGTCATTTTTGGGGGAGAAACTATGCGTTTTTGGGATCTGCGTGCTCCTTGGTTAGAACCTCTAAGGGGTCCTAATGGTTTGGACTTGAGTAGACTGAAAAAAGACATACAGCCTTGGCAAGAACGTCGTTCCGCAGAATATATGACTCATGCTCCTTTAGGTTCTTTAAATTCCGTGGGTGGCGTAGCTACCGAAATTAATGCAGTCAATTATGTCTCTCCTAGAAGTTGGTTAGCCACTTCTCATTTTGTTCTAGGATTCTTCCTATTCGTAGGTCATTTATGGCACGCGGGAAGAGCTCGCGCAGCGGCCGCAGGATTTGAAAAAGGAATTGATCGAGATTTTGAGCCTGTTCTTTCCATGACTCCCCTTAATTGAGACATGAAATCCAATGCTTGACGTAGGAATAACTTTGATTTTAGTATAGATATTGGGTTGAGTCGAGCAGATCATATTGAAAAAATATATATATATATTTTTTCAATTCATTTATATCTAATCTTTTTTGGGGCTCGGCTAAGTGGTGATATAGCCGAGCCCCAAAAAATCGAGCCAACCTAAATCAATAAAAGAATCCATTCGCCAAGAAAAAGGAGAGAGGGGGATTCGAACCCTCGATAGTTCTTTGGAACTATACCGGTTTTCAAGACCGGAGCTATCAACCACTCAGCCATCTCTCCAAAAGCTAATTTCTATTTTATCTTTATTCCACTCAAGAGAACATGACCATACGAATTAATACCCCTTTTATCTATCTAGGATAAAGATATCCAGTGTGAATCTATTGGTCTAGTTCTCTTTCCGTATATATATGCATGATCCAGCATGCCCCTTTGTGATGTGAAGTAAAAAAAACTACCCCGCGATCCACCCCTCAAAGGGGGTGTCATCTAAATCAATAGATTCATGATAAAACCCTCCATAATGCGTTTTTTCATTTTTTTAGGGGATAAAAGGGGGGTTAGGGGATCAAATGGTATAGTTCTTTTGTTGGAAAATTGGAGGATTAGAAACATGACTATTGCTTTTCAATTAGCTGTTTTTGCATTAATTGTAACTTCATCCATTTTATTGATTAGTGTACCCGTTGTATTTGCTTCTCCTGATGGTTGGTCAAGTAACAAAAATGTTGTATTTTCTGGTACATCATTATGGATTGGATTAGTATTTCTAGTGGGTATTCTTAATTCTCTCATCTCTTGAAATTATTCATTCTAGATCCAAAAACGAAATGACCCCTCCCCCCGAATTCTTTCGGGTTGTGAGGCACATTAAAATTAAAATGGAATATATAAGACCCCACAAATAAAGAAAACAAAAACATTATTATTAATGGGGGGGGTCAAACTTCTTCTATTGGAAAAAGTTTCTATCTTAATACTTATATATGATATGATATATATAGTCAAATTATTATATTTATATTATATAAGGTAATAGATGCGAATTTATTTTTTGAATATTAGTTTAATAATATATACTAACTAATAGATTCCATAATCTATTATATAGATTTCTTCTATTATTTATATATTCCATCTAAATATATAGATTTAGACTTTATTAGACTTTATTTAATCACTCCTAACCTAATAGATATCAGACACAGCTCTGCACAAATAGAATTAATATAGAAGGTACAATATTAAAAAAAAATGCGGATATAGTTGAATGGTAAAATTTCTCTTTGCCAAGGAGAAGACGCGGGTTCGATTCCCGCTATCCGCCGTTGCTTATGTATTGAATACTATAGTAATAGTATATATATATATTTTTATTTTAAAATCGAATCTAATTTTAGAATATATAATAGTTGCAATTTTTATCCAAAATGTTGCGGAGACGGGATTTGAACCCGTGACCTCAAGGTTATGAGCCTTGTGAGCTACCAAGTTGCTCTACCCCGCGATAAGAA